GCTAGCGTAGCTTAAAATAAAGCATAGCACTGAAGATGCTAAGATGGGCCCTAGAAAGCCCCGCATGCACAAAGGCTTGGTCCTGACTTTTCTATCAGCTCTAGCACAACTTACACATGCAAGTATCCGCAGCCCTGTGAGGATGCCCTTAATCCCCAGCCCGGGGACGAGGAGCAGGCATCAGGCACTAACATTTTAGCCCAAGACGCCTTGCCAAGCCACACCCCCAAGGGAATTCAGCAGTGATAAATATTAAGCCATAAGTGAAAACTTGACTTAGTTAGTGCTAAGAGGGCCGGTAAAACTCGTGCCAGCCACCGCGGTTATACGAGAGGCCCTAGTTGACAGACACCGGCGTAAAGGGTGGTTAAGGAGAGCAAGAATTAAAGCCAAAGGGCCTCTTGGCCGTCATACGCTTCTGAGTGTCCGAAGCCCAAAACGAAAGTAGCTTTAATATAGCCCACCTGACCCCACGAAAACTGAGAAACAAACTGGGATTAGATACCCCACTATGCTCAGCCGTAAACCTAGACGTTATACCACAACAAACGTCCGCCAGGGTACTACGAGCGTTAGCTTAAAACCCAAAGGACTTGGCGGTGCCTTAGACCCCCCTAGAGGAGCCTGTTCTCGAACCGATAACCCCCGTTAAACCTCACCACTTCTGGTCATTCCCGCCTATATACCGCCGTCGTCAGCTTACCCTGTGAAGGACTAATAGTAAGCTAAATGGATACATTCCAAAACGTCAGGTCGAGGTGTAGCGCACGAAGTGGGAAGAAATGGGCTACATTTTCTAATTTAGAATATTACGAACAGTACCCTGAAAAAATTACTCGAAGGAGGATTTAGTAGTAAAAAGGAAATAGAGTGTCCTTTTGAACCCGGCTCTGAGGCGCGTACACACCGCCCGTCACTCTCCCCTGTCACCCAGCAACAAATGTTCTTAACACCAAAGCACTGACGAGGGGAGGCAAGTCGTAACATGGTAAGTGTACCGGAAGGTGCACTTGGATCAAACACAGGGCGTGGCTGAGATAGTTAAGCATCTCCCTTACACCGAGAAGACATCCATGCAAATTGGATCGCCCTGAGCCAAACAGCTAGCTTAAACACCAAATTAACTAAACACCATAAATAACATAAAATAAACCTAAATTTAAAAACTAAACCATTTTTCCACCTTAGTACGGGCGACAGAAAAGGTAAACTTAAGCAATAGAAAGAGTACCGCAAGGGAAAGCTGAAAGAGTAATGAAATAATTTATATAAGCACAAAAAAGCAGAGCTCAAACCTCGTACCTTTTGCATCATGATTTAGCCAGTAATAAACAAGCAAAGCGACCTTTAGTTTGAAACCCCGAAACCAAGTGAGCTACCCCGGGACAGCCTAACTGGGCCAACCCGTCTCTGTGGCAAAAGAGTGGGAAGAGCCCCGGGTAGAGGTGATAAACCTACCGAACTTGGTGATAGCTGGTTGCCTAAGAAATGAATAGAAGTTCAGCCTCGTACCCCTTTAATCAATTAAGAAATATCTGAATTAAGTAAAAAGAAAAATACGGGAGTTAGTTAAAGGGGGTACAGCCCCTTTAACCAAGGACACAACCTTAAACAGGAGGATAAGGGTCAAATTTACCAAAACCAGTCGCCCCAGTGGGCCTAAAAGCAGCCATCTGAATAGAAAGCGTTAAAGCTCAAGCGACACAAAGTTTATTATTCTGATAAACAACCCCACTCCCCTAATAATATTAGGCCATTCCATGCCCACATGGAAGAGACTATGCTAAAATGAGTAACAAGAGGGTACGACCCTCTCCTGACACAAGTGTAATTCAGATCGGACTAACCACTGAAAATTAACGAACCCAAATAAAGAGGGCAGTGTTGATAACAATAAAACCAAGAAAACCCCACAACACCTGAATCGTAAACCCCACACTGGAGTGTCACAAAGGAAAGACTAAAAGAAAAGGAAGGAACTCGGCAAACATAAGCCTCGCCTGTTTACCAAAAACATCGCCTCCTGCAAACCCCTATGTATAGGAGGTCCAGCCTGCCCAGTGACTACAAGTTCAACGGCCGCGGTATTTTGACCGTGCAAAGGTAGCGCAATCACTTGTCTTTTAAATGAAGACCTGTATGAATGGCCACACGAGGGCTTAACTGTCTCCCCTTTCTAGTCAGTGAAATTGATCTACCCGTGCAGAAGCGGGTATAATTATACAAGACGAGAAGACCCTTTGGAGCTTAAGGTACAAACCCACCTACGTTAAACAACTTAACAACAAAGTATAAACCTAGTAGAAAATGAAGTTTTACCTTCGGTTGGGGCGACCATGGAGAACAGAAAATCCTCCAAGTGGACTGGGAATAAACCCTAAAACTAAGAAAAGCACTTCTAAGTCACAGAAATTCTGACCAATCATGATCCGGCCCCCCAGGCCGATCAACGAACCAAGTTACCCTAGGGATAACAGCGCAATCCCCTCCGAGAGTCCATATCGACGAGAGGGTTTACGACCTCGATGTTGGATCAGGACATCCTAATGGTGCAGCCGCTATTAAGGGTTCGTTTGTTCAACGATTAAAGTCCTACGTGATCTGAGTTCAGACCGGAGCAATCCAGGTCAGTTTCTATCTGTAAAGTAGTTTTTCCTAGTACGAAAGGACCGGAAAAGGAAGGCCCATGCTAAAAGCACGCCTTACCCCTAATTAATGAAGACAACTAAATTAAGTAAAGGGGGACCCAAACACCAGCCAAAATAAGGCCACACTAAGATGGCAGAGCATGGTAAGTGCAAAAGGCCTAAGCCCTTTCAACCAGAGGTTCAAATCCTCTTCTTAGTTTATGCTAAACACTCTATTAACCCACTTAATTAATCCACTTGCATACATTGTTCCCGTTCTATTAGCCGTAGCCTTTCTTACACTTGTTGAACGAAAAGTCCTAGGCTATATGCAACTACGAAAAGGCCCAAACATCGTAGGACCATATGGATTACTTCAACCAATTGCTGACGGAGTCAAACTATTTATTAAAGAGCCGGTCCGCCCATCCACATCATCACCATTCTTATTTTTAGCAACCCCCATACTTGCCCTCACACTAGCTATAACCCTCTGAGCACCTATGCCCATGCCCCATCCTATCACGGACCTTAATCTGGGTATTTTATTCCTCCTTGCTTTATCAAGCCTAGCTGTATATTCAATCTTAGGCTCAGGATGAGCATCAAACTCAAAGTATGCACTAATTGGAGCCCTCCGGGCCGTAGCCCAGACAATTTCATATGAAGTAAGTCTAGGACTAATCTTGCTATCCATTATTATCTTTTCGGGGGGTTATACACTACAAATACTAAACGTAACGCAAGAAAGCATTTGACTACTCATCCCCGCCTGACCTTTAGCCGCAATATGATACATCTCCACACTAGCCGAAACAAACCGTGCACCATTCGACCTGACTGAGGGGGAGTCTGAACTAGTCTCAGGCTTTAATGTAGAATATGCCGGCGGACCATTTGCCCTGTTTTTTCTAGCCGAATATGCCAACATCCTATTAATAAACACTCTATCAACTATTCTTTTTTTAGGCGCATCACACTTACCATCTATCCCAGAATTAACAACAATTAACTTAATAACCAAAGCCGCTTTTTTATCAGTAGTTTTCCTATGAGTACGAGCCTCTTACCCCCGATTCCGATATGACCAACTCATGCACCTGATTTGAAAGAACTTTCTCCCTCTAACCCTAGCCCTGGTCTTATGACATACCGCCCTCCCAATTGCGCTCGCAGGACTCCCCCCACAACTCTAATACCAAGGAACCGTGCCCGAATACCTAAGGACCACTTTGATAGAGTGGCTTATGGGGGTTAAAGTCCCCCCAGTTCCTAGAAAGAAGGGAATTGAACCCATACTCAGGAGATCAAAACTCCTGGTGCTTCCTATACACCACTTTCTAAGATAAGGTCAGCTAATTAAGCTTTCGGGCCCATACCCCGAACATGACGGTTAAAATCCCTCCCCTATCAATGAACCCTTATGTACTTACCATCCTTTTATCTAGCCTAGGACTAGGAACCACCTTAACCTTTGCCAGCTCACACTGACTGCTTGCTTGAATAGGGTTAGAAATCAATACATTAGCAATTACCCCCCTAATAGCACAACAACACCACCCTCGAGCAGTCGAAGCAACCACAAAATACTTTTTAACACAAGCAACCGCCGCAGCAATAATTCTATTTGCTGCAACAACAAATGCTTGATTAGTGGGGGAGTGAGACATTAATAACCTCTCCCACCCTTTTGCCTCAGCAATAACAATTACCGCACTAGCCCTAAAAATTGGACTAGCCCCCATACACTTTTGATTGCCGGAGGTGTTACAAGGACTTGACCTCCTTACAGGACTAATTTTATCTACCTGGCAAAAACTAGCCCCCTTCGCACTAATTATTCAGATTGCACCCACTATTGATCCTTTGATCCTTACATCCTTGGGACTTCTGTCCACGCTAGTAGGAGGATGAGGAGGACTCAACCAGACCCAACTGCGGAAAATTCTAGCCTACTCCTCAATCGCGCACATAGGCTGAATGCTGATTATTTTACAATATGCCCCCCAACTAACATTACTCACACTAAGCATGTATATTTTAATAACATCTGCAACATTCCTTTCATTAAAAGCAGCTTCAGCCACTAAAATTAGTACCCTGACAACAATATGATCTAAAACCCCTATTTTAGCATCAACAACCGCCTTAGCATTATTATCACTAGGGGGCCTCCCACCATTAACAGGATTTATACCAAAATGACTAATTCTGCAAGAAATAACAAAGCAAGAGCTCCCACTTACAGCAACTATTATGGCCCTAGCTGCCCTCCTCAGCCTATACTTTTATTTACGACTATGTTATGCTATAACCCTAACTATTAGCCCAAATACAACAAATGGTGTTACACCCTGACGTATTCAAACAACCCAATCAACGATAACCCTAGCCCTTATAACGACACTAACCTTAGGACTCTTGCCTATTACCCCCGCCATTTTAATACTGGCCACCTAGGGACTTAGGATAAGTAGACCAAGAGCCTTCAAAGCTCTAAGCAGGAGTTAGAATCTCCTAGTCCCTGATAAGACCTGCGGGACTTTATCCCACATCTTCTGAATGCAACCCAGACACTTTAATTAAGCTAAGGCCTTACTAGATGAGAAGGCCTCGATCCTACAAACTCTTAGTTAACAGCTAAGCGCTCAAGCCAGCGAGCATTCATCTACTTTCCCGCCGTTAGCCGAGTAAGGCGGGAAAGCCCCGGCAGACGTTAATCTGCGTCTTGGGATTTGCAATCCTACATGGTGCTACACCACGGGGCTTGATAGGAAGAGGACTCAAACCTCTATCTTCGGGGCTACAACCCACCGCCTGCTTCGGCTATCCTACCTGTGGCAATCACACGCTGATTCTTCTCTACTAACCACAAAGATATTGGCACCCTTTATTTAGTATTTGGTGCTTGGGCCGGAATAGTTGGTACTGCTCTTAGCTTGCTTATTCGGGCCGAACTAAGCCAACCTGGGTCCCTCCTTGGTGATGACCAAATTTATAATGTCATTGTTACTGCACATGCTTTTGTAATAATTTTCTTTATAGTAATACCCATCCTAATTGGGGGATTTGGCAATTGACTCGTTCCTCTAATAATTGGAGCCCCTGATATAGCATTTCCTCGCATAAATAATATAAGCTTCTGACTTCTGCCCCCCTCATTCCTCCTTCTATTAGCCTCATCTGGTGTCGAAGCCGGGGCTGGTACAGGTTGAACTGTGTACCCCCCACTAGCAGGAAACTTAGCCCACGCAGGCGCATCCGTAGACCTGACTATTTTTTCACTCCACTTAGCTGGTGCATCCTCTATTTTAGGGGCAATCAATTTTATTACAACAACAATTAATATGAAACCCCCAGCCATCTCCCAATACCAAACCCCCTTATTTGTCTGAGCCGTCCTTGTGACGGCCGTCCTCCTTTTATTATCACTGCCCGTGCTGGCCGCTGGTATTACAATACTCCTGACGGACCGAAACCTAAATACTACATTCTTCGACCCCGCAGGAGGAGGAGACCCCATCCTTTATCAACATCTATTTTGATTCTTTGGTCACCCAGAAGTCTACATTTTAATTTTGCCCGGATTTGGTATTATTTCTCATGTCGTAGCATATTATGCAGGTAAAAAAGAACCCTTTGGTTATATGGGCATGGTTTGAGCAATAATGGCTATTGGCCTACTTGGATTTATCGTTTGAGCCCATCACATGTTTACAGTGGGAATGGACGTAGACACTCGGGCATACTTTACATCTGCAACCATGATTATTGCCATCCCAACGGGCGTAAAAGTATTTAGCTGACTAGCTACACTACATGGAGGCTCAATTAAATGAGAAACTCCAATGCTATGGGCCCTTGGCTTCATCTTTCTCTTCACAGTAGGGGGGCTGACAGGCATTGTACTAGCCAATTCATCCCTAGATATTGTACTACATGACACATATTATGTCGTCGCACATTTCCACTACGTACTTTCCATAGGAGCCGTATTTGCTATTATAGCAGCCTTTGTACACTGATTTCCCCTATTTTCAGGATATACACTCCATAGCACCTGAACCAAAATCCATTTCGGAGTAATATTTATTGGGGTTAACCTCACTTTCTTCCCCCAACACTTCCTAGGCTTAGCAGGTATACCCCGTCGATACTCAGACTACCCAGATGCCTACACCCTGTGAAATACAGTATCATCTATTGGCTCACTAATCTCATTAGTAGCAGTAATTATGTTCCTATTTATTTTATGAGAAGCCTTTGCTGCAAAACGAGAAGTTTCATCCGTAGAATTAACTGCAACAAATGCCGAATGACTGCACGGATGCCCCCCACCTTACCACACATTTGAAGAGCCCGCATTTGTTCAAGTACAATCAAATTAATAAGAAAGGGAGGAATTGAACCCCCATCTACTGGTTTCAAGCCAGCCACATAACCACTCTGTCACTTCCTTTTAAAGACATTAGTAAACCCGTAAATTACATCACTTTGTCAAGGTGAAATAGTAGGTTAAACTCCTGCATGTCTTAAGCTTTAAGCTTAATGGCACATCCCACACAATTAGGATTCCAAGACGCGGCATCACCCGTTATAGAAGAACTTCTCCACTTCCACGACCACGCTTTAATAATCGTATTCTTAATTAGCACCTTAGTACTCTACATTATTGTTGCAATGGTATCAACAAAACTCACAAACAAGTATATCCTAGATTCTCAAGAAATCGAGATCGTATGAACCGTCCTTCCAGCTGTAATTCTTGTTATAATTGCTCTCCCCTCCCTACGAATTCTTTACCTTATAGATGAAATTAATGACCCACACCTAACAATTAAAGCTATAGGACACCAATGATACTGAAGTTATGAATACACAGACTATGAAAACCTGGGCTTTGACTCGTACATAATTCAGACTCAAGACCTTAATCCTGGACAATTCCGATTACTTGAAACAGACCACCGAATGGTTGTCCCAATAGAGTCCCCCATCCGAGTACTCGTATCCGCTGAAGACGTGCTACACTCCTGAGCCGTGCCCTCCCTCGGGATTAAGATGGACGCCGTCCCAGGACGTCTCAACCAAACGGCCTTTATTGCCTCTCGCCCTGGTGTATTTTATGGACAGTGTTCCGAAATCTGTGGGGCAAATCATAGCTTTATACCCATTGTTGTAGAAGCAGTTCCTCTTGAACACTTTGAAAATTGATCATCACTAATACTAGAAGACGCCTCACTAGGAAGCTAACCCGGGCTTCAGCGTTGGCCTTTTAAGCCAAAGAATGGTGCCTCCCAACCACCTCTAGTGAAATGCCTCAATTAAACCCCGCCCCTTGATTCGCAATTCTAGTATTTTCATGATTAGTATTCCTCTTTATTCCCACCAAAGTAATAAATCATACTTCACCTAATGAGCCAGCCCTCCTGGACTCCGAAAAACATAAAACAGAACCCTGAGACTGACCATGGCAATAAGCTTCTTTGATCAATTTGCTAGCCCATCTTATTTAGGCATTCCCCTAATTGCAATTGCAATTGCCCTTCCATGAATATTATTCCCCACCCCCTCATCACGGTGAATCAATAATCGCCTGATTACAATACAAGGATGATTTATTAGTCGTTTTACCAATCAACTCATGCTGCCGCTAAACCTGGGAGGCCACAAATGAGCGCTACTATTAGCCTCTTTAATAGTATTTTTAATTACTATTAATATGCTTGGACTATTGCCATATACATTTACCCCTACAACGCAGCTATCTCTAAACATGGGATTTGCCGTCCCCTTATGACTTGCCACAGTCCTTATTGGTATGCGTAATCAACCAACAGTTGCTCTTGGCCACCTACTCCCCGAAGGTACCCCTATCCCCCTGATTCCTGTACTAATTATTATCGAAACAATTAGCCTATTCATCCGACCATTAGCCTTGGGTGTCCGACTAACAGCAAACCTAACTGCCGGCCACTTATTAATCCAACTAATCGCCACTGCTGTATTTGTTCTACTCCCTATTATGCCAACAGTAGCAATCTTGACAGCCGCCGTCTTATTTCTTCTTACCCTCCTAGAAGTAGCAGTAGCTATAATTCAAGCTTATGTCTTTGTACTTCTTCTAAGCCTCTACCTACAAGAGAACGTTTAATGGCCCACCAAGCACATGCATATCATATGGTTGATCCAAGCCCATGACCCCTAACCGGCGCAATCGGAGCATTATTAATGACATCCGGCCTAGCAATCTGGTTTCACTTCCACTCCATTACGCTTATAACCCTTGGAATAATTCTTTTACTTCTTACTATACTCCAGTGATGACGAGACATCATCCGAGAAGGAACCTTTCAAGGCCACCACACACCCCCCGTTCAAAAAGGCCTACGTTATGGCATAATCTTATTTATTACATCTGAAGTATTCTTTTTCTTCGGATTCTTTTGAGCCTTCTATCACTCAAGCTTGGCTCCTACCCCAGAATTAGGAGGATGCTGACCCCCAACAGGCGTTATTACGCTAGACCCATTTGAAGTTCCACTACTTAACACAGCAGTCCTCCTAGCATCAGGGGTTACGGTAACGTGGGCCCATCACAGCCTAATAGAAGGAGAACGTAAACAAGCCATCCAGTCTCTTGCACTAACTATTCTACTAGGACTATACTTTACTGCTTTACAAGCCATAGAATACTATGAAGCGCCATTCACAATCGCAGATGGGGTTTACGGCTCAACATTCTTTGTAGCCACAGGATTCCACGGACTTCATGTCATTATTGGAACCTCATTCCTGGCTGTCTGCCTACTTCGCCAGATCCAATATCACTTCACATCTGAACATCACTTTGGCTTTGAAGCCGCCGCATGATACTGACACTTTGTAGACGTAGTATGACTGTTCCTTTACGTATCCATCTATTGATGAGGCTCATATCTTTCTAGTATCTAAAGTTAGTACGAGTGACTTCCAATCACCCAGTCTTGGTTAAACCCCAAGGAAAGATAATGAACTTAGTTATTACGATTTTAAGCATCACAACTGCCCTGTCCCTTATCCTGGCCCTCGTATCCTTCTGACTCCCACAAATAAACCCGGATGCAGAAAAACTCTCACCCTACGAATGCGGCTTTGACCCACTAGGCTCTGCACGACTTCCTTTTTCACTTCGATTTTTCTTAGTGGCCATCCTATTCTTACTATTTGACTTAGAAATTGCTTTATTACTCCCCCTACCCTGAGGCGATCAACTTTTTAATCCCTCCGGAACCTTCTTTTGAGCTATAGCAGTCCTAATCTTGCTTACACTGGGCCTAATTTATGAATGAATTCAAGGAGGCCTAGAATGAGCAGAATAGGGGGCTAGTCCAATAAAAGACCTCTGATTTCGGCTCAGAAAGTCGTGGTTTAATTCCACGGCCCCCTTATGACACCCGTACACTTCAGCTTTAGCTCAGCCTTTACATTAGGTTTAATAGGCCTGGCATTTCATCGCACCCACTTGCTCTCCGCATTACTTTGTCTTGAAGGGATAATATTATCCTTATTTATTGCCCTAGCCATTTGAGCCATACAATTTGAATCCACTATATTTTCTGCAGCCCCCATACTTCTACTAGCTTTCTCTGCCTGCGAGGCCAGTGCAGGCCTGGCCCTTCTGGTCGCCACAGCCCGAACTCACGGAACTGACCGCCTACAAAACCTCAACCTCCTACAATGCTAAAAGTACTAATCCCCACAATTATGCTATTCCCAACAATCTGATTATCCTCCCCTAAATGACTATGAACAACAACAACTGCGCAAAGCCTACTCATCGCACTTATTAGTCTTTACTGATTAAAATGAACATCAGAAATTGGCTGATCAACCTCCAACACCTACCTGGCTACCGACCCCTTATCAACCCCCCTTCTAGTCCTTACATGTTGACTTCTCCCCTTAATAATTTTAGCCAGCCAAAATCACATTTACCCTGAGCCAATTAGCCGTCAACGCCTGTATATCACCCTTCTAGCCTCATTACAAACCTTCCTAATTATAGCATTTGGGGCCACAGAGATTATTATATTTTATATTATGTTTGAGGCCACCCTCATCCCCACGCTAATTATCATTACACGGTGGGGCAATCAGACTGAACGTCTTAACGCCGGAACCTACTTCCTATTTTATACCTTAGCAGGCTCCTTGCCACTTTTAATTGCCCTTCTCCTACTTCAACAAACAACTGGAACCCTTTCAATGTTGATTTTACAATATTCCCAACCCCTTTCACTTAACTCCTGAGGAAATAACATCTGATGGGCCGGATGCCTAATTGCATTTCTAGTTAAAATACCCCTTTACGGAGTACACCTGTGACTCCCTAAGGCTCATGTAGAAGCCCCCGTAGCGGGGTCTATAGTCCTGGCCGCAGTTCTTCTAAAGCTAGGGGGATATGGGATAATGCGAATAATAGTCATACTAGACCCCCTCTCAAAAGAACTAGCCTATCCTTTCATTGTCTTGGCCCTCTGGGGTATCATCATGACTGGGTCAATTTGTCTTCGCCAAACAGACCTAAAATCACTAATTGCCTACTCATCAGTAAGCCACATAGGCCTTGTAGCAGGAGGTATTCTAATTCAAACCCCATGAGGGTTTACAGGGGCAATTATTTTAATAATCGCACACGGACTAGTATCCTCCGCCCTATTTTGTCTAGCCAACACCACCTATGAACGCACCCACAGCCGAACTATGCTACTAGCCCGAGGGCTCCAAATGATCTTTCCACTAGCCGCAGCCTGGTGATTTATTGCTAATCTCGCCAACCTAGCACTACCACCCCTTCCAAACCTAATAGGAGAACTTATAATTATTACAACCCTCTTTAACTGGTCCCCCTGAACCATTATGCTCACAGGGGTGGGAACACTGATCACAGCCGGTTATTCCTTATACTTATTTTTAATGACACAACGAGGATTAACACCCCAACACATTGCAGGATTACCCCCCTTCCACACCCGAGAACATCTATTAATAGTACTTCACCTTCTTCCAGTTATTTTACTAGTAGTAAAACCAGAACTTATGTGAGGCTGATGTTATTAGTAAATATAGTTTAATTCAAAACATTAGATTGTGATTCTAAAAATGGGGGTTAGAATCCCCTTATTCACCAAGGAAGGCCCTGAGGCTATAAGTACTGCTAATACTTATATCCACGGTTAAACTCCGAGGCTTCCTTACGCTTCTAAAGGATAACAGCTCATCCGTTGGTCTTAGGAACCAAAAACTCTTGGTGCAAATCCAAGTGGAAGCTATGCACCCAACCACCCTAATTTTATCATCCTCACTAGTTATGGTTATTACAATTCTTATTTATCCTCTACTTACCACACTAAGCCCCACCCCTAAAAACCCCAACTGAGCCACAACTCATGTAAAAACAGCCGTAAGCACTGCATTCTTTGTTAGCCTAATACCACTTACAATGTTTCTAGATCAAGGGGCCGAAACTATTGTTACCAATTGACAATGAATAAACACCACCCTTTTCGATATTAATATTAGTTTTAAGTTTGACCACTACTCCCTCATTTTTACACCAATTGCCCTTTACGTAACCTGATCAATTTTAGAATTTGCATCTTGGTACATACACTCTGACCCCTACATAAACCGATTTTTTAAGTATCTACTTCTATTTTTAGTAGCCATAGTTATTCTAGTAACAGCCAACAACATATTTCAACTCTTCATCGGGTGGGAGGGAGTAGGTATTATATCCTTTCTTTTAATCGGCTGATGGTATGGCCGAACAGACGCCAATACAGCAGCTCTTCAAGCCGTCCTATATAACCGTGTGGGAGATATTGGACTAATTATGAGCATAGCTTGAATTGCTATAAACCTAAACTCATGAGAAATCCAACAAATCTTTTATTTATCAAAAACACATGATATAACACTACCCCTTATTGGGCTGATCCTAGCAGCAACCGGTAAGTCAGCCCAATTTGGGCTTCATCCATGGCTGCCTTCTGCCATGGAGGGCCCCACGCCAGTCTCTGCCCTACTTCACTCAAGTACTATGGTTGTTGCCGGTATTTTTCTACTTATTCGACTCCACCCCCTCATAGAAAATAATGACCTGGCATTAACCATCTGCCTGTGTTTAGGAGCCCTAACCACCCTATTCACAGCCGCTTGCGCCCTAACACAAAACGACATTAAAAAAATTGTAGCTTTCTCAACATCTAGTCAACTAGGGCTAATAATAGTTACCATTGGACTTAATCAGCCCCAATTGGCGTTCCTGCATATTTGCACCCACGCCTTTTTTAAGGCAATATTATTTCTATGCTCCGGATCAATTATTCACAGCCTGAATGATGAACAAGACATCCGAAAAATAGGAGGACTACAAAATCTCCTACCTTTCACCTCAACCTGCTTAACAATTGGTAGCCTAGCCCTGACGGGCACTCCATTTTTGGCCGGCTTCTTTTCAAAAGACGCCATTATTGAAGCCTTAAATACCTCTTACCTAAACGCCTGAGCCCTCACCCTAACACTTATTGCCACATCTTTCACCGCCATTTATAGCTTCCGAGTAGTATTCTTCGTTACCATGGGCACCCCTCGATTTTTACCTTTATCCCCCATCAACGAGAATAATTTGTCAGTAATTAACCCAATTAAACGACTTGCCTGGGGAAGCATTATTGCAGGACTCATCATTACATCAAATTTCTTACCCCACAAAACGCCCATCATGACTATACCTATCTTACTTAAAATAGCTGCCCTGGCAGTCACAATTGTAGGCCTACTAGTAGCCATAGAACTAACAGCACTAACCAACAAACAATTTAAAATTAACCCGACGGCCTCTACTCATCACTTTTCAAATATACTAGGCTATTTTCCTATGGTCATCCACCGACTTATCCCAAAACTAAATTTAGCCTTTGGGCAATCCATTGCCACACAATTAGTTGACCAAACCTGATTTGAAGCCATCGGGCCAAAAGGAGCATCATCCGCACAAGTCAAGATATCCAAGACAATTAATGACGCCCAACGAGGCCTCATTAAAACATACCTGACAATCTTTTTACTCTCAACAACCCTAGCTATTTTACTAGCAACCATTTAAACTGCACGAAGCGCCCCACGCCCGAGCCCCCGAGTTAATTCTAACACAACAAATAGAGTCAGCAGTAATACCCATGCACAAATAATTAGCATGCCCCCGCCAAACGAGTATATTATGGCTACACCACTGGTATCCCCCCGCAACACCGAAAACTCTTTTAAACCATCAATTACAACCCAAGACCCCTCATACCAATCCTCCCAGAATAAACCAACTATCACGCCTACTCCAAGCATATAGACTAAAACATACCCCACTACAGAACGATCCCCCCACGCCTCTGGAAAGGGCTCGGCGGCTAAAGCTGCCGAATAGGCAAATACAACAAGTATTCCCCCTAGATAAATTAAAAAAAGAACTAAAGACAAAAATGAGCCCCCGTGCCCAACAAGCACCCCACACCCCACCCCCGCTGCCACCACCAAACCAAAAGCAGCGAAATAAGGGGCAGGATTAGAAGCAACAGCAACCAGACCCACAATTAAAGCTATTAATAATAATGATACAAAATAAGTCATAATTCCCACTCGGATTCTAACCGAGACCAGTGACTTGAAGAACCACCGTTGTCATTCAACTATAAGAACCCTAATGGCAAGCCTACGAAAAACACACCCCCTAATAAAAATTGCTAATGACGCATTAGTTGACCTACCAGCCCCCTCCAACATTTCAGTGTGATGAAACTTCGGATCCCTATTGGGACTATGTTTAATTATTCAAATTCTTACAGGATTATTCCTAGCTATGCATTATACATCGGACATCTCCACCGCCTTCTCATCAGTGGCACATATCTGCCGAGATGTTAACTACGGATGATTAATTCGAAGCATGCACGCCAATGGAGCATCATTCTTTTTCATTTGTATTTACATACACATCGCCCGAGGACTATATTATGGCTCCTACCTCTACAAAGAGACATGAAACGTTGGAGTTGTCCTTCTCCTACTAGTAATAATGACAGCCTTTGTAGGCTATGTATTACCATGAGGACAAATATCATTTTGAGGTGCCACAGTCATCACCAACCTCCTATCCGCCGTCCCCTACATAGGAAACGCACTTGTACAGTGGATTTGAGGGGGCTTCTCAGTAGATAACGCAACATTAACACGATTCTTTGCTTTCCACTTCTTATTCCCCTTCGTCATCGCCGCAGCCACAGTTATTCACCTGCTATTTCTACACGAAACAGGATCTAATAACCCAGCAGGCTTAAACTCGGACGCAGATAAAATTTCATTTCACCCTTACTTCTCTTATAAAGATCTCTTTGGATTTGCAGTAATACTTCTAGCACTTACATCTTTAGCCCTATTCTCCCCCAACCTCTTAGGAGACCCAGATAACTTCACCCCCGCAAATCCGCTAGTTACACCCCCGCACATTAAACCTGAGTGGTACTTTTTATTTGCCTACGCAATTCTTCGATCTATTCCAAATAAACTTGGCGGAGTCTTAGCACTTCTATTTTCCATTCTTGTCCTAATAATTGTGCCGATTCTCCACACCTCAAAACAACGAGGACTGACATTTCGGCCAGTAACCCAACTTTTCTTCTGAGCCCTGGTCGCAGACATGGCCATCTTGACATGAATTGGGGGAATACCAGTAGAACACCCATTTATTATTATTGGCCAAATCGCATCCCTCTTATACTTTGCACTATTCCTAGTCCTAATCCCAATAGCGGGCTGACTAGAAAATAAAGCCTTAGAATGAGCTTGCCCTAGTAGCTTTAATTAAAGCATCGGTCTTGTAATCCGAAGATTGGAGGTTAAACCCCTCCCTAGCGCCAGAAAAAAGAGATTTTAACTCTCACCCCTGGCTCCCAAAGCCAGGATTCTAAACTAAACTATTTTCTGTAGCATGGTTTAGCATTATTATGCATTTATATGCATAATAATGCATGTGTTACATTAGTGTATGATACATTAATGTATTAACACCATAAATTTATTTGAAACATAAAGCAAGTACTAACTTCTAAGCTATTACATAAGACATATTATTAACATTAAACAAAAATTTACATAATACATTCATATTCCTGATCTAGATGAAAAATGTCCCACAGAATCTTACCTTGCGTTACTCAAAAATAAATTTAAGCAAGAATTTATTAATGTAGTAAGAAACCACCAACCAGTTTATATAATTGCATAATATACATGATAGAATCAGGGACATAACTGGCGGGTGGTATATTATGAATTATTACTGGCATCTGATTCTCTTGTCACGGGCATGGGAATGTGAATTCCCCATATTCAAATCTATACTGGCATCTGATTCATGGTGTAGTACATATGTCTCGTTACCCACCAAGCCGGGCATTCTTTTATATGCATAGGTTCTTTTTTCTGGTTTCCTTTCATCCACATTTCAGAGTGCAAGCTCAAATTCTGAATCAAGGTATGAACATTTTTCCTTGATAGACACAATATAATGAATGATTTGAAGACATAAAGATAAGAATTACATTGATTTATCTCAAGTGCATAATACATCCTTATTCAACACATCCTTATACTATATGCCCCCTTTTGGTTTCCGCGCGTCAAACCCCCCTACCCCCTACGCTCAGTGAATCCTGTTTTTCCTTGTCAAACCCCAAAACCAAAGAAGGCTCGACCAAGCGCAATAAAGTTAACGAGTTTAGGTAGTGTTAACTTATGCCACCACATATTATATATATAACATATACATATATGACTCCATATTTTTTTGTCGCTGAAAGCCTGAAAGCCAGATGAAAAAAATTATAAAATAATTTCAACACTAAAATTTCAAAGAAAGTTTTA